TGTGAATGTGAATAAGTGATTGTCTGATAATGAGCAAGGAATATCCGCCTTTCTGCTAAACAGGATCTATTGAACTCATAATTCATTAGACGCTTTTTATGAATGTCAACTAAGTATCGTAAGTAAACGGATCCCGGTTGTTCAATCATTTGATAACCAGAGTCATTCTTTGAGAAATGATCACTATGAGTCAGACTCAATAGAATTTTATCAATCCTTTCTTCCTTCGTTAAGGTGGAGAACTGAACCAAGAATTCTCTTTCTTCATCATCAATCGAATCACTGTTCGCGAACCAGGATTCGATTTTATCATCAATCCAAGCACCGTTCACGTTTTTTCTTTTTCTTATCAATGAATAGATCTCTTTACTTGTACGACTTAGATGTCTCGTATTTCTCGAAAAAGTTATTCGATTGATGGGATTTGGTATAAGACTTAGGAAATCGATGATATCGATGAGATTGATATTCAAATATTTCTTCTTAGAACGTATTGATTTGACCCCATAAGCGGGACCACCACCCAATAGCATGTTGCTGCCAAAAGCAGAACCCCGTATTTCTTCTAGAAAATATCCTAATTGTTTCAGAGCAACTAGAAAGAGATTCTTTAACCAGAAAGAATTCAGTTCAGATGGAGGATACCCATCCAGAAGTTTTCGTAACTCAATCATGTATGATGGAATCATCAAAGATTTGATCTTTTCGAACTCTGTCTGTAACTCACTAGAGGCTCGGGAAACAAAGAGAAGATGTGTACGAACGAGATATCCAGCAACAAGAAGAAGGAAAAGGATTGAATAGAAGAACTCCCGAGCATTTGGTGATCCCAGATGTACCCAGAATGAAAGGGGTGACTCATTATTTCGATGAATCATTTCTTCGGACAGAAGAAGACTATGTAAACACTTCCTCGAAATCTGACTTATCCGATTCCGTTGTGGAAGAATCGCCCACCATATTTTCCGAGGAATTCGCCGTGATATATCCATAATATCGTGAAAAATGGATACAACTTTTTGACTGCTACTTCGTATCGGTATCGGCAATAGGTCTAAAAAAGTATCTAAAAGGATGAAATTTAGATGTAGATATTGGTACCCTATCGAAGTTAGATATTTGTACCCTGTCGAAGTAAAGAACCATGGCAGATATGTTTGGAACAGCTTCCATTTTTTTGAGAGATTTGCTCGTAGAAAGATTCTATCCATCTGCCGTTTCTCAACGCATTTCTTTAGACAAAGACTCTGTTTTTTCCTCTTTTTGGCTCGTAAATATTTATCAGAACATGGAATGTGAATCAAACCCATGTTTGAATTGAAATTGAGATTGAGATACTGATGCAAGTTCTTCCCTTCTGAATCAGACGGATTCATATCTGAAAGAGGTTGACAATAAGTTCTTTCTAAATTGACTATTTGTCCCTCTGTTAGAGGTGTTCCAGAAATGTCTGCGATTGCGTAAAGAGCTCTACGAACGAATCGAGCGGATAGAATTGGAAAATCGTTAGGTATGAATATGTTAGATACCCGTGACTCGATCGTTGAAATAGCATCTCTCTCCGAAAAAACATGTTTTTTTTTACCGACGCACAAAGAAAATTTTTTGTTGCCAGTGAACAAGATATTAAGGAATTGTCCATACGTAAGATCATAATTATTGATACGGGCCTTTTCTACATAAAAAGGGAATCTTTTGTTACAATAGAACCAGAAGTGATGTGGATTATTCAAGAATCGAAGTCGATTTGCTTTTAAAAAAGAAGATATCAATGAACTTCTATGAAATGGTTTCACGGGATTCATCCAATTGTCTCGATCGTGGGATAGCATTGAGAAATAGGAATCAGTGTTATCAAAGGATTTCCTGCGATTTTTTCTAGTAGGAGTATGGAATGAGTCAATCGTCCACTTTGGTATCTTATTGAACAAAAATGGTGATATTGTTCCTCCATCGATCAACAATTTCGATTTTTGGGAAGTATTATGATCATCCAATAAGAAGGGTTTCAATTTATTCAAATGAACGATTTGAACACCTATTGATTCTAACAACTGATCGCAGAGTTGATCATTCGGACCTTTGAATTGAGAGATGTGGATCTCGGACCCACGAATGGGGGTATTCCCGAAACTCACAAAGAAAAAAGAAAGTGACTTAGACAAAAAGAGAAGGAACTTGGGCAAAAAGAGACGGAACTTGGGCAAAAAGAGACGCAAAAAGGTGGACCAAAATAAACGAAGTGGCTTAGAAGGATCTTGTTTGTCGAAAACCCTGGACCAATCAATCGAATATTGATTAATATTAATATTATTAATATATTGATTAATATTAATTAATATATTAATAATATTAATACGTAATCGATCGAACACTACTTGAAAAACTTGAAAACGGCTCTTCTGCTCAGAAACGAAATGTTCCAAATGTTTCTGGAAATTCTTGCTCCCATTGGACCATTTGTATCTATATGCATCAGGATCCCGATTCATGGATCTCTCGGTTCGAGAAAGAAGAGGATCGAACCATTTCTTCTCACTCTTTTTCAAATTTGATAAATGTTGGTTGATCGTATATTTCATTATAGTTCTATGATTCAGAGTATCATTTCCTATTTGATCCCTTTGAATTCCATATTCGAAGTTGCGATCGGATCTATTCATAAAAAAAAATCGATTCGAACCATTTCTTATGTACCCATGGATGCTATATTGGATTTGAATCAGATTTTGGATCAATCTATATTGATTGACTGCCTTCATTATGTTGTTGATAGCAAATACCACTCTTTTTGGTTTTGGATCTTCCAAAGCATTCCCGCACCGGACCCAATTTTTTCTTATCTGTCGATAAAAAGATTCATTCTCTTCAAAAAAAATAGGAGGTAGAACCAATAAAGATTTCTTTTTCGATTCATCCCTGGAGTTGAATACCTCATTCAAGAATTTTTTTTGATCCAATCCGCAGGAATCAATAGAAAAGGCAAATCCCTTATGATACACCAGATCCGGCTCGGTTATTGATAGAGTTAATAGATCCGCCATTTCTTGAAATCTCTCTTCTGCGTGGTGAAACGTGTATCCTCCCCTGTTCCGGTCATGGAATAGATGAAATAAATCAAAAAATGGATTTTGGTTCAAGAATGAAATCTTCTTGGAACTGTCCATATCCGGTTCATCCTTCGGAACCATATCGCATCCCTGATCTGATGAAATAGGATGAATTGAGACGGTTTTTTGTAAATACGTAATTATCTTGAATATATCAACCATTTCTTTATTTTCCGATCGCCTGAAACGGACAAAAGAAACATCTTGTTGTTTCTTCAACAATTTCTGATCTCTAGTGGACCTCTCAGTAGGAGTCGAACCCAGATAAAGTTCTGACCATCTGTCAGAGAAAAAAGAACGAGAGGATCTTGTAGGATTCCCAAGAAATTCTTCGATTTCTTTGGGAAGTTGTTGAACCTTTCTTTGATTGATCCAAGTACTCTCTTTCGGATCCATGAAAGAACTCTCAGGGATCTCTTTCCCTTTTGGAAGATACAGGAGCGAAACAATCAACCTATGGATATTGGAAGACTCAAAAGAGTCTTCCAATGAATCATTTCTGGGTCCAATGGAGTTTACGGGTATAGGAAGAAGCCCCCTCAAATAGATATTTTTTCTTTCGACCAGATTTCGATTGTTAAGACGATGTAGAAGGACCACTACTACAAGCAGTACTACACCTTTGATCGTGAAAGATCGATTGCTTGTTGAACCCTGCGAATCGCGTGAAAAGAGGATACTTACTATTCGTGGGTCAAAGAGTTTCATAAAACGTTCTTGGTCGAAAAAAACGTGAATGAAAGATCCCACTGAATCCAATTTGGTCCACGAATCTAAGAAATAGTGAGAATTCTTGATCTCTCTCAATACCTCCCTAAACTCAAAAATCCAGGATTTATATAGACGTCGTTTTGCCCTGTCTTGCCTCATATTGATTCCTCCTTAGGATTTCTTTAAAATTTGACTTTATATTTATATATGTATTTAATTAATATTGGAAATTTTTATTATTATCATGTAGAATTGACTTGGAAATTTTTATTATTATCATGTAGAATTGACTTGGAAATTATTATTATATTTATTATTATATAGAATATATAACGATTTTTCTATAGAGTTAGGCTAGATACTTGACTTGGAAATTGGAAATTTTTATTATTATTATATTTATTATTATATAGAATATATAACGATTTTTCTATAGAGTTAGGCTAGATACTTGAAATATATGCTAATCCCCATTACGCATCCATGGCTGAATGGTTAAAGCGCCCAACTCATAATTGGCAAATTCGTAGGTTCAATTCCTGCTGGATGCAGTACAACGCGAACGTTCAATACGTCTATTGGAATTGGCTCCGTATCAATGGAATCTCATCATCCATACATAACGAATTAATATAATTACTATGGTATATTCATATCATAACATATGAACAGTAAGAAGTAGAATTCTTATCGATACCGGAACTCATAGGGAAGAAAATAGATTTATGGATGGAATCAAATATGCAGTATTTACAGACAAAAGTATTCGGTTATTGGGGAACAATCAATATACTTCTAATGTCGAATCAGGATCAACTAGGACAGAAATAAAGCATTGGGTCGAACTCTTTTTTGGTGTCAAGGTAATAGCTATGAATAGTCATCGACTCCCGGGAAAGGGTAGAAGAAAGGGACCCATTATGGGACATACAATGCATTATAGACGCATGATTATTACGCTTCAACCGGGTTATTCTATTCCACCTCTTAGAAAGAAAAGAACTTAAATTTAGAAAGAAAAGAACTTAAATCAAAATACTTAATAACACGGCGATACATTTATACAAAACTTCTACCTCGAGCAGAACCGTCGGCAGTCAAGTGAAATCCAATCCACGAAATAATTTGATCTATGGACAGCGTCGTTGTGGTAAAGGTCGTAATGCCAGAGGAATCATTACCGCAAGGCATAGAGGGGGAGGTCATAAGCGTCTATACCGTAAAATTGATTTTCGACGGAATGAAAAAGACATATCTGGTAGAATCGTAACCATAGAATACGACCCTAATCGAAATGCAAACATTTGTCTCATACACTATAGGGATGGTGAGAAGAGATATATTTTACATCCCAGAGGGGCTATAATTGGAGATACCATTGTTTCTGGTACAGAAGTTCCTATCTCAATGGGAAATGCCCTACCTTTGAGTGCGGTTTGAACTATTGATTTACGTAATTGGAAGTAACCAATTAGGTTTACGACGAAACCTAGAAATCGATCACTGATCCAATTTGAGTACCTCTACGGGATAGACCTCAACAGAAAACTGAAGAGTATCGGCAGCAAGTGATTGAGTTCAGTAGTTCCTCATAGAAAATTATTGACTCTAGAGATATGGTAATATGGAGAAGACAAAATTGTTTGAAGCACCGACAGAACCGGAAGCGCCCCTTGTTTCAAAGAGAGGAGGACGAGTTATTCACATTTCATTTGATGGTCAGAGGCGAATTGAAAGCTAAGCAGTGGTAATTCTACCCCGGGGGAAAAATAGAGATGTCTCCTACGTTACCCGTAATATGTGGAAGTATCGACGTAATTTCATAGAGTCATTCGGTCTGAATGCTACATGAAGAACATAAGCCAGATGAAGGAACGGGGAGACCTAGGATGTAGAAGATCATAACATGAGTGATTCGGCAGATTTGGATTCCAATATATCAACTCATGTGGTACTTCATCATACGATTCATATAAGATCCATCTGTCTAGATATCATCATATACATCCGGAAAGCCGTATGCTTTGGAAGAAGCTTGTACAGTTTGGGAAGGGGTTTTGATTGATCAAAAAGAAGAATCTACTTCAACCGATATGCCCTTAGGCACGGCCATACATAACATAGAAATCACACTTGGAAAGGGCGGACAATTAGCGAGAGCTGCGGGTGCTGTAGCGAAACTGATTGCAAAAGAGGGTAAATCGGCCACATTAAAATTACCATCTGGGGAGGTCCGTTTGATATCCAAAAACTGCTCAGCAACAGTCGGGCAAGTGGGTAATCTTGGGGTGAACCAGAAAAGTTTGGGTAGAGCCGGATCTAAGTGTTGGCTAGGTAAGCGTCCTGTAGTAAGAGGGGTAGTTATGAATCCTGTAGACCATCCCCATGGGGGTGGTGAAGGGAGGGCCCCAATTGGTAGAAAAAAACCCACAACCCCTTGGGGTTATCCTGCGCTTGGAAGAAGAAATAGAAAAAAGAAAAAATATAGTGATAGTTTGATTCTCCGTCGCCGTAGTAAATAGGAGAGTATTGAAAATCAAATATGTTTCTTCGTCTTTACAAAAAAAAATAAAAAAGATAGGAGGAATTTGCTGTGACACGTTCACTAAAAACACTAAAAAAAAAACCCTTTGTAGCTAATCATTTATTGGAAAAAATTGAGAAGCTCAACCGAAGGACAGAAAAAGAAATAATAGTAACTTGGTCCCGGGCATCTACCATTATACCCAAAATGATCGGCCATACAATTGCTATTCATAATGGGAAAGAGCATTTACCTATTTATATAACAGATAGTATGGTAGGTCACAAATTGGGAGAATTTGCACCTACTCGGAATTTCCGGGAGCATACGAGAAACGATAAAAAATCTCGTCGTTAATGTTAATAAAGTTAATATGGGTGCTCGTCGTTTATTGGTGGGAGGTGAACCTTATGATAGAGAGGGTACCTGAGGTAGAAGTATATGCTTTAGGTCAACATATATGTATGTCTGCTCACAAAGCGCGAAGAGTAATTGATCAGATTCGTGGGCGTCCCTATGATGAAATACTTATGAAACTAGAACTCATGCCTTATCGAGCATGTTATCCCATTTTTAAATTAGTTTATTCTGCAGCAGCAAATGCTACTAACAATATGGATTTCGACAAAACGGCTTTAATTATTAGTCAAGCCGAAGTTAACGAGGGTACTATCGTGAAAAAGTTAAAACCTCGAGCTAGAGGACGTAGTTATCCGATAAAAAGACCCACCTGTCACATAACTATTGTATTGCAAGATATCTCTAAAGATAAAAACTTTTATCTATGGTTAAAAAAAAGAGGATGGATATATAAAGAGAAGTATATAGATATTCAAGATAAGTATGAATGTTTTCTATACGAGGCTCTATTTGGGGGCAGAATGCTATGGGCCAATGATGGGTGCGAGGTTTTATGGGACAAAAAATAAATCCACTTGGTTTCAGACTTGGTACAACCCAAAGCCATCATTCCCTTTGGTTTGAACAACCAAAAAATTATCCTGAGGGTCTTCAGGAAGATCAAAAAATACAGGATTGTATCAAGAATTATGTAGAAAAAAATATAAAAATCTCTTCCAGTGCCGAGACAATTGTATATATAAAGATTCAAAAAACGATCGATCTGATCCATGTCATAATATATATAGGGTTCCC